CCCTAAAATCCAGCCCGGAAACGAGGAGCAGGCATCAGGCACACCCGCCGTAGCCCATAACGCCTTGCTAAGCCACACCCCCAAGGGAACGCAGCAGTAATAAACCTTAGGCAATAAGTGCAAACTTGACCTAGCTACGGTTAAAAGGGCCGGTAAAACTCGTGCCAGCCACCGCGGTCATACAAGTGTTAGCCCAAGTGGACAATTACGGCGTAAAGCGTGGTTAGGGCCCCCTCACAACTAAAGAAGAACCTCCTCAAGGCCGTTATACGCACCCGACAGTATGAAACCCCACCACGAAAGTGACTTTAACTCAACCTGAACCCACGAAAGCTGAGGAAACAAACCGGGATTAGATACCCCGCTATGCCCAGCCGTAAACATTAATAGGTGCCCCACAACACCTATTCGCCCGGGAACTATAAGCATCAGCTTCAAACCCAAAGGACTTGGCGGTGCTTTAGACCCACCTAGAGGAGCCTGTCCTAGAACCGATAACCCCCGTTCAACCTCACCACTTCTAGCCCAACCCGCCTATATACCACCGTCGTCAGCTTACCCTGTGAAGGACTAATAGTAAGCTTAACTGGCACAGCCCTAAACGTCAGGTCGAGGTGTAGCGCATGAAGTGTGCAAGAGATGGGCTACATTTTCTGACCCAGAAAACTACGAAAGGAACAATGAAAAATCCCCCGAAGGAGGATTTAGCAGTAATCAGGGAATAGAGCGCCCTGCTGAAACTGGCCCTTAAGCGCGTACACACCGCCCGTCGCTTTCCCCACCGTCCTAACTTACAACTAACGTATAACACCAACTTTGTACAACAGGGGAGACAAGTCGTAACATGGTAAGTGTACCGGAAGGTGCACTTGGACAACACAGAGTGTGGCTAAATAGCAAAGCAACTCCCTTACACTGAGAAGATATCCGTGCAATTCGGATCACCCTGAACCTAAAAAGCTAGCCCGACCATTAAATAAACAAACCCCTTTAAATTACCACCTACAAGATAAGAAACAAAACATTTTACCTCCCCAGTACGGGCGACAGAAAAGGAGACCTGGAGCAATAGAGAAAGTACCGCAAGGGAAAGCTGAAAGAGAAATGAAACAACTACCCCAAGCTATGAAAAGCAGAGATAACCCCTCGTACCTTTTGCATCATGATTTAGCGAGCATCCCTGAGCAAAGAGAACTTTAGTTCAGCCCCCCGATACTAGACGAGCTACTTCAAGACAGCCTCTAGGCAAACGCCTGTAGGGCACACCCGTCTCTGTCGCAAAAGAGTGGGAAGATCTTCAAGTAGAGGTGACAAACCTATCGAGCCTAGTTATAGCTGGTTGCCTGAGAAGTGAATTTAAGTTCAGCCTCCCGACTCCCCCCATCAAAGACATCTATGTCTCCTCAGATTAAAGGCGACCGAGAGAGTTAGTCAAAGAGGGTACAGCCTCTTTGAAAAAGGACACAACCCCCCAGAGAGAGTAAAGATCATATATTATTTAAGGAAACTTATTTTAGTGGGCCCAAAAGCAGCCACCTAAGAAGAAAGCGTTATAGCTCCTATAAATTCCGCCCCCTAATACCGAAGTTCACTCTTCACTCCCCTGTCCACTATCAAGCCGTCCCATAAACCCTGGGAAAGACCCTGCTAAAATGAGTAATAAGAGGGAATGCCCCTCTCCCCCACATATGTGTAAATCGGAACGGACCCGCCCCCGACAACTAACGATCCCCCCAACGAGGGCAATGTAGCACCGCACAGATAGCTAGAAAACCTAATATATAATATCGTTAACCCAACACAGGTGTGTACCCCCGGAAAGACTTAAACAAAGGGAAGGAACTCGGCAAACACAAGCCTCGCCTGTTTACCAAAAACACCGCCTCTTGCAGAAATGAACGAATAAGAGGTCCCGCCTGCCCAGTGACTATATGTTAAACGGCCGCGGTATTTTGACCGTGCAAAGGTAGCGTAATAATTTGTCTTTTAAATGAAGACTAGTATGAATGGCGTCACGAGGGCTTAGCTGTCTCCCCTTTAAAGTCAATGAAATTGATCTCCCCGTGCAGAAGCGGGGATACGCTCGTAAGACGAGAAGACCCTATGGAGCTTAAGATCTAAAGCAGCCCACATCAAACACCCCTCAAAGGAAACAAACAGGGTGGCCCTTGCTGACATATCTTCGGTTGGGGCGACCACGGGGAAAGACAAAACACCCACATGGACTGGGGCCACTCACCCTAAAACATAGACCCACAGGTCAAGTCAACAGTACTTCTGACCACCAATGACCCGGCATAAAGCCGATCAATGAACCTAGTTACCCTAGGGATAACAGCGCAATCCTCTCCGACAGCCCTTATCGACGAGGGGGTTTACGACCTCGATGTTGGATCAGGACATCCTAATGGTGCAGCCGCTATTAAGGGTTCGTTTGTTCAACGATTAACAGTCCTACGCGATCTGAGTTCAGACCGGAGTAATCCAGGTCAGTTTCTATCTACACATTGATCTTTTTTAGTACGAAAGGACCGAAAAGAAGAAGCCTCTGTCAACGACACGCTTCACCCCCCACTAATGAATACAAATAAAATAGACAAGGGGGCAAAATCCCTACACCCTAAAACAGGGTTAGTTATAGTGGCAGAGCCTGGACATTGCAAAAGATCTAAACTCTTTTAACAGGGGTTCAAATCCCCTCCGTAACTAACTGCCCACGCCAGATACCACACCGTGTCACGGGGGTAAAACCTCTCGCCGGCAAATGATTAGCATCCTAATTACCCACATCCTAAACCCCTTAGCCTATATTGTACCAGTCCTGCTTGCAGTAGCATTTCTCACCCTACTTGAACGAAAAGTGCTTGGCTACATACAACTACGAAAAGGCCCTAATATCGTTGGCCCCTACGGCCTCCTCCAGCCAATCGCAGACGGCGTAAAACTCTTTATTAAAGAACCGGTTCGGCCATCGACCTCTTCACCTTTTTTATTTCTAGCAACCCCTGTTTTAGCCCTGACACTTGCCCTCACCCTTTGAGCACCCATGCCTATCCCCTACCCCGTGGCTGACCTAAACCTCGGAATCTTGTTCGTCCTGGCCCTCTCCAGCCTAGCCGTCTACTCCATCCTAGGCTCAGGTTGAGCATCTAACTCCAAATACGCCCTCGTGGGGGCCCTACGAGCCGTAGCCCAAACAATCTCCTACGAAGTAAGCCTGGGGCTAATTCTACTCTCGCTGATTATCTTTGTAGGCGGCTTTTCACTACAAGCCTTTAACTCAGCCCAGGAGGGCATCTGACTGGCCATCCCCGCCTGACCATTAGCAGCCATATGATATATCTCTACCCTCGCTGAAACCAACCGGGCCCCCTTCGACCTGACAGAGGGGGAGTCTGAACTCGTCTCCGGCTTCAACGTCGAATACGCTGGTGGCCCATTCGCCCTGTTTTTCCTTGCCGAGTACGCCAACATTCTACTCATAAACACCCTCTCCACGATTCTTTTCCTAGGCGCCTTCCACATGCCAACCGCCCCCGAGCTAACAGCAATCAACCTAATAACAAAAGCAGCCCTATTATCAGTTGTGTTCCTCTGGGTCCGGGCCTCCTACCCCCGCTTTCGATATGACCAACTAATACACCTCGTCTGAAAAAATTTCCTCCCCGTCACACTAGCCTTGGTAGTCTGACACCTTGCCCTGCCCATTGCCCTTGCAAGCATCCCACCCCAAATTTAAAAGGATTTGTGCCTGAACACCATAGGGCCACTTTGATAGAGTGAACCATGGGGGTTAAAATCCCCCCGAATCCTTAAAATATCACATCTCAGTAATGTCCGCTAAACAAGCTTTTAGGCCTATTCCCTAACCATACAGGTGAGACCCCTGTCCTTACTAAACACGCAAATACCCCACACTACTTTCTTAAACCCACAGAGGCTTAGGTTAACACTAGACCCCGGGCCTTCAAAGCCCTCAGCGGGAGTGAGAATCTCCCAGCCCCTGATAAGAAGTAAAAGGCCTTACCACATGCACAACAGACACCCCTGTTAAAACAAAGGCCCCCCCCCCCCCAAAGGCCTTAAAACCAAAAAGGTTTATTTACAACTACCCCACCCAGGAAAAAATTACTTTCTTTCCCCCCCGCCCTTCGGAACAAGGGGGGGGGAAACCCCGGGGGAAACCGGGGGGGGGAGGGGTTTCCCCCAAAACCTTGATGCTGAGGCCCATACCCGTTTAAATAAAAGCCAATAAAAAACCCCCGGCCCTTAAAAAAAGGGGGCTCAAACCCCTCCTTGAAAAATAAAAACTCTCCGGGCCTCCCCTACACTACTTCCTAGTAAAGTCAGCTAAAAAGCTTTTAGGCCCATACCCTAACCATAGAGGTGAAAACCCTCTTTTTACTAATGACCTTAAAGAACCCCTACATCTTATCTATTCTTTTACTAAGCTTAGGGCTCGGCACCACAATAACATTTGCTAGCTCACACTGGCTCCTAGCTTGAATAGGCCTTGAAATTAATACCCTCGCCATCATCCCACTAATAGCCCAACACCACCACCCCCGCGGAGTAGAGGCAACCACTAAATATTTCCTCACACAGGCAACAGCTGCCGCCATAATCTTGTTTGCCAGCACCACTAATGCCTGAATCACGGGGGAATGAAATATTCTACAGCTGTCCCACCCTTTGCCTGCTACAGCCATAACAATGGCCTTGGCACTCAAAGTGGGACTCGCACCAACCCATTTCTGACTCCCTGAGGTACTTCAAGGCCTATACCTTACAACAGGACTAATCCTCTCTACCTGGCAAAAACTAGCCCCCTTTGCCTTAATTACGCAACTTACCTCAACTACCCCCGCCCTCCTAATTTTCCTAGGATTAGCTTCTACCCTCGTTGGGGGATGAGGAGGCCTCAACCAAACCCAACTGCGCAAAATCCTGGCCTACTCATCAATCGCCCATCTCGGGTGGATAATTCTTGTCCTACAATTCAACCCCTCTCTCACAGTTCTGGCCTTATTTACCTATATTATTATGACTTCCTCTGCATTCCTTACATTTAAGGCCTCTGACTCTACTAATATTAAAACCCTGTCAACCTCATGGGCAAAGGCCCCAGCACTAGCAGGACTTGCCCCCTTAGTCCTTCTGTCCCTTGGGGGCCTGCCACCTCTCACCGGATTCGCCCCTAAGTGGGCCATCCTTCAAGAACTAACCAAACAAGGCCTCCCCCTTACCGCCACCGTCGCTGCTCTTACTGCTCTCCTCAGCCTTTACTTTTACCTGCGTATTTGTTACGCCATAACCCTCACTATCTCCCCAAACACATCCACAGGCCTTTGCCCCTGACGATGCAGCCTTTACACCCCCACACTTTTTCTATCCGCCTCAACCTGTGCCACCCTCCTCCTCCTGCCCCTCACCCCAGCTGCATTGGCCCTCCTCACCACCTAAAGACCTTACCTGGCACTGGACCGCCCCCCGCCCCTAATAAGACTTACGGGACTCTACCCCGCATCTCCTGCATGCAAAACAGATACTTTAATTAAGCTAAAGCCTCTCTAGATGAGAAGGCCTCGATCCTACAAATACTTAGTTAACAGCTAAGCGCTCAAACCAGCGAGCATTCATCTACCTTCCCTCGCCCTCCCGGGCGAGGCGGGGCCCCGGGGGCAGCCGGGTGCTTCGCACTCTCATGACATGAAGAGGATTTAAACCTCTGTCCTCGGGGCTACAACCCGCCACTTAAACACTCAGCCATCATGACACCTTTCTTTACGCACTAGGCCCCGGCCGGGTATTAGCCGGCTTCTTCAGATTTGCAATCCGACGTGAAACACTTCAAAGCCCTATAACCTCTACCTGTGACCACCCGATGACTTTTCTCAACCAATCACAAAGATATTGGCACCCTCTACCTAATCTTCGGTGCCTGAGCAGGCATAGTAGGAACTGCCCTCAGTCTCCTAATTCGAGCCGAACTCAGCCAACCTGGGGCCCTCCTGGGGGACGACCAGATTTATAATGTAATCGTAACAGCTCACGCCTTTGTAATAATCTTCTTTATAGTTATACCCATCATGATTGGGGGTTTCGGAAACTGACTTATCCCCCTTATAATTGGGGCCCCCGATATGGCATTCCCCCGAATAAATAACATAAGCTTCTGACTCCTTCCCCCTTCCTTCCTCCTCCTTCTGGCCTCCTCCGGGGTAGAAGCCGGGGCCGGGACCGGCTGAACAGTCTATCCCCCGCTTGCCGGGAACCTAGCCCACGCCGGGGCCTCTGTTGACCTAACAATCTTCTCCCTCCACCTAGCAGGTGTCTCCTCAATCTTAGGCGCAATTAACTTTATTACAACCATCATTAATATAAAACCCCCTGCAATCTCCCAGTACCAAACCCCCTTATTTGTTTGAGCCGTCCTCATTACAGCTGTCCTTCTACTTCTTTCACTACCCGTACTAGCTGCCGGCATCACAATACTTTTAACAGACCGAAATCTAAATACCACCTTCTTCGACCCCTCAGGCGGGGGAGACCCCATCCTCTACCAACACTTATTCTGATTCTTCGGGCACCCCGAAGTTTATATTCTTATCCTCCCCGGCTTTGGCATAATCTCACACATTGTTGCCTACTACTCAGGCAAAAAAGAGCCCTTTGGATATATAGGCATGGTCTGAGCAATAATAGCCATCGGATTCCTTGGCTTTATTGTATGAGCCCACCACATATTCACTGTCGGAATGGATGTAGACACACGAGCATACTTTACATCTGCGACAATAATTATTGCCATCCCAACAGGGGTAAAAGTATTCAGCTGACTGGCCACCCTTCACGGGGGCACCATCAAGTGAGAGACCCCAATACTTTGGGCCCTGGGCTTCATCTTCCTATTCACAGTCGGGGGGCTGACCGGAATTGTACTTGCCAATTCTTCCCTAGACATTGTTCTTCACGACACCTACTATGTAGTAGCCCACTTCCACTATGTATTATCAATGGGAGCTGTCTTTGCTATTGTAGCCGGCTTCGTTCACTGATTCCCCCTATTCTCAGGATACACCCTACACAGCACATGAACTAAAATCCACTTCGGAGTAATATTCTTAGGGGTTAATCTCACATTCTTCCCGCAACACTTCTTAGGACTCGCAGGCATGCCCCGCCGATACTCAGACTATCCAGATGCCTACACCCTGTGAAACACCGTCTCCTCTATCGGATCCTTAATCTCCCTCGTCGCAGTAATCATATTCTTATTTATTCTCTGAGAAGCCTTTGCCGCCAAACGAGAAGTTCTCGCAGTAGAACTCACAACAACCAACGTAGAATGACTACACGGCTGCCCTCCACCATACCACACATTTGAAGAGCCCGCCTTTGTACAAATTCGTATAAACTAACGAGAAAAGGAGGAATTGAACCCCCGTATGCTGGTTTCAAGCCAGCCACATTACCACTCTGTCACTTTCTTTATAAGATACTAGTAAAGTATTACACTGCCTTGTCAAGACAGAATCGTGGGTTAAACCCCCGCGTATCTTAACCCCACCAATGGCCCACCCCTCCCAACTAGGATTCCAAGACGCAGCCTCACCAGTAATAGAAGAGCTTCTCCACTTCCACGACCATGCATTAATGGTTGTAATTCTTATCAGCACCCTCGTATTTTATATTATAGTCGCGATAGTCACCACCAAACTTACAAACAAGTACATTCTCGACTCACAAGAAATTGAAATCATCTGAACTGTCTTACCTGCCCTAATCTTAATTCTTATTGCCCTCCCTTCCCTCCGAATTCTTTACCTTATCGACGAAATCGATGACCCACACCTGACCATTAAAGCCTTAGGTCACCAATGATACTGAAGCTATGAATATACGGACTACGAAAACCTAGGCTTTGACGCCTACATGGTCCCAACCCAAGACCTCCTGCCCGGTCAATTTCGCCTGTTAGAAACAGACCACCGAGTAGTAATCCCAGTAGAATCCCCCATCCGAGTACTAGTCTCAGCAGAAGACGTTCTACACTCATGAGCCGTCCCTGCCCTCGGCGTAAAAATAGACGCGGTCCCCGGCCGCCTAAATCAAACAGCCTTCCTTACATCCCGCCCAGGGGTATTTTTTGGCCAGTGCTCCGAAATTTGCGGAGCTAACCACAGCTTCATGCCTATCTCTGTGGAGTCAGTCCCCCTTGTACACTTTGAAGACTGATGCTTCATACTTCTTCAAGACGCCTCATTAGAAAGCTGAATCGGACAATAGCGTTAGCCTTTTAAGCTAAAGACTGGTGGCCTCCAACCACCTCTAGTGACATGCCCCAACTAAACCCCGCCCCTTGGTTCGCAATCCTCATCTTTTCATGACTAGTCTTCCTAGTTACGATCCCACCTAAAGTTCTAAGCCACACTTTTCCTAACGAGCCCACAGCCCAAAGCACGGAAAAACCCAAAACCAACCCCTGAAACTGACCATGACTCTAAGCATATTCGACCAATTTATAAGCCCCTCCCTCTATGGCATCCCATTAATTGCACTCGCCCTTACACTCCCATGAATACTTTACCCGACCCTGACCGGTCGATGACTTAACAGCCGACTATTAACACTTCAGGGCTGATTTATAAATCGTTTCACCCAACAGCTTCTTCTGCCCCTTAACGTTGGAGGTCACAAGTGAGCCCCGCTCTTCGCTTCACTAATAATTTTCCTAATCACACTAAACATGCTAGGACTCCTTCCTTACACATTTACCCCTACTACCCAACTATCACTAAACCTGGGACTCGCCGTCCCCTTATGATTAGCAACAGTAATTATCGGAATACGAAACCAACCAACACACGCGCTTGGGCACCTTCTCCCCGAAGGCACCCCCACCCCTCTTATTCCAGTACTAATTATTATCGAAACAATTAGCCTTTTCATTCGACCAATGGCTCTTGGAGTCCGACTCACAGCCAACCTAACGGCCGGCCACCTACTCATTCTCCTAATTGCCAAAGGCGCCTTCGTACTTCTCTCCACAATGCCAGCAGTTGCAATCCTTACTTCAGTTGTTCTACTTCTCCTTACCCTTCTAGAAGTAGCAGTCGCCATGATTCAAGCCTACGTCTTTGTTCTCCTCTTAAGTCTCTACCTCCAAGAAAACGTTTAAGCTCCACCAAGAGCACCCAATGGCCCACCAAGTTCACGCATACCATATAGTCGACCCAAGCCCCTGGCCCCTCACAGGGGCAGTTGCCGCCCTACTCCTTACAGCTGGCCTAGCCATGTGATTCCACTTCAACTCCATAATCCTAATAACCCTCGGACTACTTCTCACCACCCTAACAATATTCCAATGATGACGAGACATCATTCGCGAGGGGACATTCCAGGGCCACCACACGCCTCCCGTCCAAAAAGGCCTACGATACGGCATAATCCTTTTCATTACCTCAGAAGTCTTCTTCTTTGCAGGCTTCTTCTGAGCCTTTTACCACTCAAGCCTCAACCCAACCCCCGATCTCGGGGGCTGCTGACCACCCTCGGGCATCACCACACTAGATCCCTTTGAAGTGCCACTTCTCAACACAGCTGTACTCCTAGCATCCGGCGTCACAGTCACCTGGGCCCACCACAGCATCATAGAGGGGGACCGAAAACAAGCGATCCAGTCCCTCGCCTTAACTATCCTCCTCGGATTCTATTTCACTTTCCTTCAGGCCCTTGAATATTATGAAGCCCCATTTACCATCGCCGACGGTGTTTATGGGTCCACTTTCTTCGTAGCAACAGGATTCCACGGCCTCCACGTTATTATCGGCTCAACCTTCCTAGCTGTCTGCCTCCTCCGACAAATCCAATACCACTTTACATCCGGGCACCACTTCGGATTTGAAGCAGCCGCATGATATTGACACTTCGTAGACGTCGTCTGATTATTCCTATATATCTCCATCTACTGATGAGGCTCCTAATCTCTCTAGTACTAATGTTAGTATGAGTGACTTCCAATCACCTGGCCCTGGTTAGACCCCAGGGGGAGATAATGAACCTTATCCCAACCATCCTTCTCATCACACTACTCCTCTCTCTTGTCCTAACCGTAGTCTCCTTCTGACTTCCCCAAATGAGCCCGGACTCAGAAAAACTCTCCCCCTACGAGTGCGGCTTTGACCCCCTGGGCTCCGCCCGCCTTCCCTTCTCCCTCCGATTCTTCCTGGTCGCCATCCTATTTCTCCTGTTTGACCTTGAAATTGCACTACTCCTCCCCCTTCCCTGAGGCGATCAACTCATCAACCCCCTGCACACGTTCCTGTGAGCAGTCACCGTCCTTTGACTCCTTATTTTAGGCCTTATTTATGAATGAACACAAGGCGGCCTTGAATGAGCTGAATAGCGGGCTATTAGTCCAAACAAGACACTTGATTTCGGCTCAAGAGATTGAAGTTTAAATCCTCAATTGCCCTATGACCCCCATACATTTTGCTTTCTCATCAGCATTCATCTTAGGCTTAATAGGCCTAGCATTCCACCGAACCCACCTCCTCTCCGCCCTGTTATGCTTAGAAGGTATAATACTATCCCTCTTCATCGCACTGTCCATCTGAACCCTTCAGCTCGGCACCACAGGATATTCTGCAGCCCCTATACTAGTCCTAGCCTTCTCAGCCTGTGAAGCAAGCGCAGGGCTGGCCCTCCTGGTAGCCACAGCTCGGACACACGGCACAGACCGCCTACAAAGCCTCAACCTATTACAATGCTAAAAGTTCTTCTCCCCACACTCATGTTATTTCCCCTAATCTGGCTAACCCCTCCTAAATGGGTGTGGCCCTCATCCCTCGCCCACAGCCTTGTCATTGCCCTAGTTAGCCTTCACTGGCTCGCCCACACCTCAGAAACAGGCTGATCTTTAATAAATCCCCTCATGGCCACAGACCCCCTATCAACACCCCTCCTTGTCCTCTCCTGTTGACTCCTTCCCCTAATAATCCTCGCCAGCCAAAACCACATGGCCCATGAACCCTTAAACCGCCAACGGACCTTCATCTCACTATTAACATCCCTTCAATTCTTTCTCATCCTAGCCTTCGGGGCAACAGAAGTATTTATGTTTTATGTAATATTTGAAGCAACCCTTATCCCCACGCTAATTCTTATCACCCGATGAGGAAACCAAGCTGAACGACTTAATGCGGGAACATACTTCTTATTCTACACACTCGCAGGATCCCTCCCCCTCCTTGTAGCCCTTCTCCTCTTACAAAACGAAGCCGGCACCTTGTCCCTGCTCACCCTTCAGTACAGCAAGCCCCTACTCCTTACCTCCTGAAGTAATAAAGTCTGATGGGCCGGCTGCCTTCTTGCTTTCCTCGTAAAAATGCCCCTCTATGGTGTACACCTGTGACTCCCTAAAGCACACGTAGAGGCCCCTATCGCCGGGTCTATAGTACTAGCTGCCGTTCTCCTTAAACTTGGGGGCTACGGCATAATGCGAATAATGCTCTTACTCGACCCGCTATCAAAAGAGCTAGCCTACCCTTTCATTGTCCTCGCCCTCTGAGGTGTAATCATGACGGGCTCCATCTGCCTCCGTCAAACAGACCTCAAGTCTTTAATCGCCTACTCTTCAGTCAGCCACATAGGCCTGGTTGCTGCCGGCATTCTAATTCAAACCCCCTGAGGGTTTACCGGCGCCCTAGTATTAATAATTGCCCACGGACTTGCATCCTCCGCCCTCTTTTGCCTGGCCAACATTAACTACGAACGGACACATAGCCGTACAATAGTCCTTGCACGGGGCCTACAAACCGTCATGCCCCTAATAGCCACATGATGATTTGTAAGTAGCCTTGCAAATCTTGCCCTCCCCCCACTCCCCAACCTCATAGGCGAATTAATAATTATTACTTCCCTATTTAACTGATCACCCTGAACCCTAGTCCTAACGGGGGCCGGCACACTCATTACTGCTGGCTACTCCCTGTACATGTTCCTCATAACTCAACGGGGGCCCGTCCCAGCACACATCGTAGCCCTGGATCCCTCGCACACGCGTGAACACCTCCTAATCACCCTTCACCTCATGCCGTTACTCCTCCTGATAACAAAACCCGAACTAATCTGAGGCTGATGCACCTGTGAGCATAGTTTAAATAAAACGTCAGATTGTGATTCTAAAGACAGAGGTTAAAGCCCTCTTGCCCACCGAGGATGGCTCGACAGCAGTAAAGATTGCTAATCCTTCACCCCCTCGGTTAAACTCCGGGGCCTCCTCGACACCCCCCCCCCCGCTTTTAAAGGAAAACAGCCATCCGTTGGTTTTAGGAACCAAAAACTCTTGGGGCAAATCCAAGTATCAGCTATGCTAACAACCATCATTACATCCCCCCATCTTCTAGTAATTACCCTTCTCATTCTCCCGGTCCTCACAACCCTAAGCCCACACCCGGGGCCCCCCCACTGGGCCCCCTCCCAAGTAAAAACTGCAGTTAAACTGGCCTTCTTTGTTAGCCTGGCCCCACTAGCCATCTTTTTAAATGAAGGCACAAAAACAATTGTTACCATGTGGACCTGAATAAATACGCTAGCTTTTGATATTAACCTAAGTTTCAAATTCGACCACTACTCAATTATCTTTACACCCATCGCCCTGTATGTAACATGATCCATCCTAAAGTTTGCATCTTGATACATACACGCAAACCCTCAAATAAACCGGTTCTTTAAATACCTCCTCACCTTCCTGGTCGCCATAATCATCCTAGTTTCAGCAAACAACATGTTCCAATTCTTTATCGGCTGGGAGGGGGTCGGAATTATGTCCTTCCTACTAATTGGCTGATGATACGGACGTACTGATGCCAATACCGCCGCCCTACAAGCAGTCATCTATAACCGTGTAGGCGATATTGGCCTAATTCTAGCAATAGCCTGACTCGCAACCAACCTTAACTCCTGAGAAATACAACACATATTTGCCGCCTCCAAAGACATAAATTTAACACTCCCCCTAATGGGCTTAATCCTGGCAGCCACTGGCAAGTCTGCCCAATTTGGCCTACACCCCTGACTCCCCTCAGCAATAGAAGGCCCGACACCCGTCTCTGCCCTCCTCCACTCTAGCACCATAGTCGTAGCAGGCATTTTCCTGCTAATCCGACTCAGCCCCCTAATAGAAAACAACCAAACAGCACTAACAACCTGCCTGTGCCTAGGGGCCCTAACATCCCTATTTACAGCCACCTGTGCCCTCACCCAAAATGACATTAAAAAGATCGTTGCATTCTCCACCTCCAGCCAGCTGGGGCTAATAATAGTCACCATCGGCCTCAACCAGCCCCAACTAGCATTCCTGCACATTTGTACACATGCATTCTTCAAAGCAATGCTTTTCCTCTGCTCCGGCTCCATCATCCACAGCCTTAACGACGAACAAGATATCCGAAAAATAGGCGGTATGCACCACCTTGCCCCCTTCACATCTACTTGCCTAACCATCGGAAGCCTCGCCCTCACAGGCACCCCCTTCCTAGCCGGGTTCTTCTCTAAAGATGCCATTATCGAAGCTATAAACACATCACACCTTAACGCCTGAGCCCTTGCCCTCACACTACTCGCCACCTCATTCACCGCAGTCTACAGCCTCCGAGTAGTCTTCTTTGTATCAATGGGCCACCCTCGCTTCCTCCCTCTTTCCCCAATTAATGAGAATAACCCCGCAGTAATTAACCCCATCAAACGACTCGCCTGAGGAAGTATCATTGCCGGCCTTCTTATTACCTCAAACCTCACCCCCTTAAAGACCCCCATCATAACAATACACCCCCTCCTAAAGCTAAGCGCACTAATTGTCACCATCCTGGGCCTACTAGTAGCCTTAGAGCTTGCATCCCTAACAAGCAAGCAAGTTAAAATTAGCCCAACCCCCTCCACCCACCACTTCTCTAATATGCTCGGGTACTTCCCAATAATTACACACCGGGCAACCCCAAAAGTCGGACTTATCCTAGGCCAAACAATAGCCTCCCAGACAGTTGACCAAACATGATTAGAAAAAGTAGGACCAAAAATAATTACGTCCGCTCAACTCCCCCTAATCTCAACTACAAGCAATATGCAACAAGGATCCATCAAAACTTACCTCTCACTATTCTTCATAACCCTCTGCCTAGCCGCCCTTCTTAGCAACAACCTGTAACTTATACAGCACGAAGCGCTCCCCGACTTAAACCCCGCGTTAGCTCTAACACTACGAATAGGGTCAACAAAAGAACCCAAGCACAAGCAACCAACATAGGAGCCCCTGATGAATATATCACAGCCGCTCCCGCAGTATCCGCCACCACCGTTGCAAAACTCTGAAGCTCCTCCACACCACCCCACGACGCCTCATACCACCCCCGTCAAAACCAACCCCCAACCACGCCTACCGCCACTAAATACCCCAACACATACACCACAACGGACCGATCACCTCAGCTCTCAGGAAATGGCTCCGCAACAAGAGCTGCAGAATAAGCAAAGACCACAAGCATCCCTCCCAGATAAATTAAAAATAATACCAAAGATAAAAAAGACCCACCATGGCCAACCAAAATCCCACACCCAAGCCCCGCAACTACCACCAACCCCAACGCTGCAAAATAAGGAGAGGGGTTAGATGCCACCGCCACAAGCCCAAATACAAGGCCCAACACAAGCAAAGACAATAAATAAGTCATAATTCTTGCTCGGACTTTAACCAAGACTAATGGCATGAAAAACCACCGTTGTATTTCAACTACAAAAACCACTAATGAACCAGCCCACTCTACGCAAAACTCACCCCTTAATAAAAATTGCAAACGACGCCCTCGTTGACCTCCCCGCCCCCTCCAACATCTCCGTCTGATGAAACTTCGGGTCACTCCTAGGCCTCTGCTTAATTCTACAAATCGCCACCGGCCTCTTCCTGGCCATACATTACACCTCAAGCGTCGATACGGCTTTTTCTTCAGTTGTACACATCTGCCGTGACGTCAATTACGGCTGACTAATCCGAAATATACACGCCAACGGCGCATCCTTCTTCTTCATCTGCCTTTACCTCCACATCGGACGGGGCCTATACTACGGCTCTTACCTCTACAAAGAGACATGAACTGTAGGCGTCGTTCTTTTCCTCCTAACAATGATGACCGCCTTCGTAGGCTATGTCCTCCCCTGGGGACAAATATCCTTCTGGGGTGCTACTGTTATTACAAACCTACTCTCTGCTGTCCCATATGTAGGTGGCACACTAGTTCAGTGAATCTGAGGCGGCTTCTCCGTCGACAACGCCACCCTTACTCGATTCTTCGCATTCCACTTTCTCCTCCCCTTTATCGTAGCCGCCGCAACACTAATCCACCTGATCTTCCTGCACGAAACAGGCTCCAATAACCCCGCCGGCATTAACTCCGATGCAGACAAAATCTCATTTCACCCATACTTTACCTACAAAGACCTAGTCGGCTTTGTGGTACTACTTATAGGCCTCACCTGCCTTGCACTTTTCACCCCCAACCTTCTAGGAGACCCGGACAATTTCACACCCGCAAACCCCCTTGTCACCCCGCCACATATCAAGCCAGAGTGATATTTCCTATTTGCATACGCCATCCTACGATCCATCCCTAATAAACTCGGCGGCGTATTAGCCCTGCTGTTCTCTATTCTTGTTCTAGTACTTGTACCCATCCTTCATACCTCAAAACAACGAGGCAACACATATCGGCCCGTCACACAAGCCCTCTTCTGACTACTTGTGACCGACGTTCTTATTCTAACATGAATTGGAGGCATGCCTGTCGAACACCCATTTGTAATCATCGGCCAAGTCGCATCTGTCCTATACTTCAGCATTTTCTTAATCCTCGCCCCGCTAGTAGGATACGTGGAAAATAAAGCCCTAAAATGAGCCTGCCCTTGTAGCTTAAATCAGAGCATCAGTCTTGTACACTGAACGGCGGAAGTTTAAATCTTTCCGAGCGCACTGCAATTATTAAATCCAGGCTCTGCCACAAAACCAACACCGAACCGACCTCAGAACGACGAGACTTACACTCACACCGCCGGCACCCAAAGCCGGTGCTCTATTAAAATTAAACTACATTCTGACAATTATGCACTCAAATAGACCCATATGTATTATACCCATAACTTGATATACCCCTATTGAAGGACCCATATGTATTATACCCATAACTTGATATACCCCTATTGAAGGACCCATATGTATTATACCCATAACTTGATATAACCCATATGTATTATACCCATAACTTGATATAACCCATATGTATTATACCCATAACTTGATATAACCCATATGTATTATACCCATAACTTGATATACCCCTATTGAAGGACCCATATGTATTATACCCATAACTTGATATAACCCATATGTATTATACCCATAACTTGATATAACCCATATGTATTATACCCATAACTTGATATACCCCTATTGAAGGACCCATATGTATTATACCCATAACTTGATATAACCCATATGTATTATACCCATAACTTGATATACCCCTATTGAAGGACCCATATGTATTATACCCATAACTTGATATAACCCATATGTATTATACCCATAACTTGATATACCCCTATTGAAAGATATACCCCTATTGAAGGACCCATATGTATTATACCCATAACTTGATATAACCCATATGTATTATACCCATAACTTGATATACCTATATTGAAAGACCCCTATGTATTATACCCATAACCCGATATTACTCATATATCGACATATAGTGATATAGGGGAGAACATACTACCTATAAGAACATACATGTATTATACCCATAAATGATATTACTCATACCTGTATTTAGAGACACATATGTATTATAATCATAAATTGATATACCTATATAGAAGGACCCTTATGTATTACACCCATAACCTGATATTACCCATATATCGACATATAGTGATATAAGGAAGAACATACTACTTATAAAGACATACACTTATTATACCTATAAAATGGTATTACTTATAATTATAAACATAAATATAATACAATCATAACTTGATTTACCCATATAAAAAGATCCACCTATACAGTACTTATGACTTAGTATTGCTCATATATTGACAATACTGATATGGGCTTCAACAGAATAATTATAAATAACCATATATCAAGTACACAACTTGATATACCTATATAAGAGGATACAAGTGAATTATCTCCATAAAATGATATTAACCTTATTTGCTCACCCCATGGTGTTTAAAGGCATCACGCACATCTGACACCTACCGGGCATAGGGTAGTGTCGTTAAATAAATTAAATTATATTATCAATGGGTTCATCCCAGCATTAATAATACTTCTCTTCGACATGCTAGTCCGACAACAGGCATGGGCAATTCATCAAAGGTTAAGTAGGTGACAGACCATCGGAGCTTACGTTTCGTTACCATTCATGCCAATCGTCATGCCGGACGTCATGACGGGCGTTATTTCAAAGAACTAGGTTCTCTCTTCTTTTTTTTATCCTCTCCTTGTACCTCCATTGTATAAACTTCCCCTACACTTGTTTAACCGGTACATTCCTATAAATTCAACTAAATAAATTGTATGCAGGAATTAAAGATATAAATTTTTTAAATTACATAAGAGATTTAAAGATATCAGATAAATATTGATATATAATATGAATGAATTAAAGATATTATTCTTTTTACATAGCATAAGTGGTATCAAGAGCATAAATATTGACATCTCCCCTTCTTTCCTTAAGAATAAGTTTTTTAAGTCGCCTAAACCCCCCTACCCCCCTACTCTCCTAGGAACCTTATGACTTCTGCAAACCCCCCCGGAAGCAGAAAAGGTCCTAAGAGTTTATAAAATTTAACACAAATTTATGGGCATTAACCCGGGGCTAAATTATATAATGAAGGACACACACCCCCCCCCCCCTTTTTTTACTGACGAAAGGCAAAACCCCCCCCCCCCCTCTTTTTACCAACACTAAAATTTTTTACTTTCACTAAGAATGTTACATTTGTTACATTTTATACAGTATCTTTGCAACTTTTGCAGAAACTTCAATCTCATTGCATGAAACCACCGCTCACGTAGCTTACACAAAGCATAACACTGAAGATGTTAAGACGGACCCTAAAAAGTCCCGAGAGCACAAAAGTCTGGTCCTGACTTTATTGTCCGCCTTAACCAAGTTTATACATGCAAGTATCCGCACCCCCGTGAGAATG